TCCTGAATGGGTCTCTTTCATCTTTTTAGGTTTATGCTCTACTCCGGGTAAAGATCTGCCCGATTTGGATTTGCACATATAGGACAAATCTTCCCATCACCATTTCTTTTTGTTATGACTTTACAAATAACAAACAGCAATCATTTATGATACATGTAGTAATCATAGATATATTACCAATTGGGTTTTTTCTAAACGGAGCCTGGATACTTCATTTTTTAGTCCAACCAAAGCCAACCATAAATTATTCTAATTGATAATAGTACTATGAATCTCCCCAAAGAATGCATCTAATTGCACTTCACGCTCCAATTTTTTGATGATTCAATTTCTCTTTCTTGGGCGAAACAGAGGATATCTCGATCGGGGGAGAGAACGGGGAAATCCCATATGACCCAATATATCTGACAAGTCGCACTATACGTCAACCCAAGATGCATCTTCCTCTCCAGGACTGCGGAAAGGTACTTTTGGAACACCAATAGGCATGAATTGAAAGAAAAAAGAACTAAATACTATATTTCACTTTGATGTGGAAACGTAACAATATGGTTTTATTGTCTTTATAATATTGGCTTTATCATATTTATTTTATCCATAAATTAGAAAAATTTAGAAAGAAAGACAAAATAAATAAAGGAAAATTTTTACGAATAAGTCCTTCTAATGATAAACATTTACTCATAGAAAATGGTACCAACCCCCCATTGCGTATTGGTACTTATCGAGTATAGAATAAATCTGCTTCTCTTTGTTCCTACGAACAGAATTATTCCATTATTACAAACAGAATAGAATAAATAGTAACCTAGCCCTTCTTAGGAAATAATCCACCGAACAAGGGAGGTCCATAGGATAGTCATAGTATAGTTTTTTTCAATGCAATAAAGTTACGTAGTGTCTATTTTTCTTTGATAAAGGGGTATTTTCCATGGGTTTGCCTTGGTATCGTGTTCATACCGTTGTATTGAATGATCCCGGCCGGTTGCTTTCCGTTCATATAATGCATACAGCTCTGGTTGCTGGTTGGGCGGGCTCGATGGCTCTGTATGAATTAGCAGTTTTTGATCCTTCTGATCCTGTTCTTGATCCAATGTGGAGACAGGGTATGTTCGTTATTCCCTTCATGACTCGGTTAGGAATAACCAATTCATGGGGAGGTTGGAGTATCACAGGAGGGACTGTAACGAATCCGGGAATTTGGAGTTACGAAGGTGTAGCTGGGGCACATATTGTGTTTTCTGGCTTATGCTTTTTGGCAGCTATCTGGCATTGGGTCTATTGGGATCTAGAAATATTTTGTGATGAACGGACAGGAAAACCTTCTTTGGATTTGCCCAAGATCTTTGGAATTCATTTATTTCTCTCCGGGGTGGCTTGCTTTGGTTTTGGTGCATTTCATGTAACAGGCTTGTATGGTCCCGGAATATGGGTGTCCGATCCTTATGGACTAACGGGAAAAGTACAACCTGTAAATCCGTCGTGGGGCGTGGAAGGGTTTGATCCTTTTGTTCCGGGAGGAATAGCTTCTCATCATATTGCAGCAGGTACATTGGGCATATTAGCGGGTTTATTCCATCTTAGCGTCCGACCGCCACAACGTCTATACAAAGGATTGCGTATGGGAAATATTGAAACCGTACTTTCCAGTAGTATCGCAGCTGTCTTTTTTGCAGCTTTTGTTGTTGCTGGAACTATGTGGTATGGTTCAGCAACTACCCCCATCGAATTATTTGGCCCGACTCGCTATCAATGGGATCAGGGTTACTTCCAGCAAGAGATATATCGAAGAATTAGCGCTGGGCTAGCCGAAAATCAAAGTTTATCAGAAGCCTGGTCTAAAATTCCTGAAAAATTAGCTTTTTATGATTATATCGGCAATAATCCGGCAAAAGGAGGATTATTCAGGGCAGGCTCAATGGATAACGGAGATGGAATAGCGGTTGGATGGTTAGGACACCCTATCTTTAGAGATAAAGAAGGCCGTGAGCTTTTTGTACGTCGTATGCCTACTTTTTTTGAAACATTTCCAGTCGTTTTGGTAGACGGCGATGGAATTGTTAGAGCTGATGTTCCTTTTAGAAGGGCAGAATCGAAGTATAGTGTTGAACAAGTAGGTGTAACCGTTGAGTTCTACGGCGGTGAACTCAATGGAGTCAGTTATAGTGATCCTGCTACTGTGAAAAAATATGCTAGACGCGCTCAATTGGGTGAAATTTTTGAATTAGATCGTGCGACTTTGAAATCCGATGGTGTTTTTCGTAGCAGTCCAAGGGGTTGGTTTACTTTTGGGCATGCTTCGTTTGCTTTGCTCTTCTTCTTCGGACACATTTGGCATGGTGCTAGAACCTTGTTCAGAGATGTTTTTGCTGGTATTGACCCAGATTTGGATGCTCAAGTAGAGTTTGGAGCATTCCAAAAACTTGGGGATCCAACTACAAGAAGACAGCCAGTCTGATACAGGACTGCTTTGGTATCTTTCCCCTCTATTTTCTTTTTG